TTTAGATATGGGATTGCTAGTAACAACTGGTGGTAGAAACGGCTTGACCTCCCCGAGCTCTTGTGGTACAATTTTATCCCTGCGGAACCCAGACTTCCGATTCGGTTCGCGGAAGAGGGGTGGTAGGATGCAGCGGGGCTTGACCGGTGGCTCGTGACGTAACAGGCTGACTAAGCTGCAATCGCCTAGACGAATAACCTACTAACCTCAACTTATTTTTCTTTTTTTTTTTTTTTGTATGTATCCTTGGTTTTTTTTTCGCTGCCATTTCAGCGTCGTTGTCGCTGGCAAACTCCAGGTAGTGATCGGATCCTACCTATTCCATATTTTGGCTCACCTACTTATTGGGGTAGTTCGTTAGCGTTAGATTGCTGGATCCTCTTCAGGTAGCCCCGTCAAAACGAAATAAAGAACGAGAGTGAGATATCGAAACTGTCTTCATTTCGAAATGAATTCCTTATCAGAAAATGATTAATGATGCGGATAAGCTGATACCGACTCGTCAATCTCCTCCATACTCAATCCGCATCATATTACTTGCACGAAAACAAGGAACTCGTTAACAAATCTACCCATCGATTTGATAGATTTTTCATCTTTCTATCTGGGTTGCTTATTAATTAGTAATAACGGGATCCGGAAAATAAGTGGGGCGCAAAGCCGAAGCCTTAGAAATGAATTGGAAAGTATCTAATTTTTTTTTTCTTTTGCAAATTCTTTTGTATTTGTAGTTGAAAACAATTGGGAGGAATTTTGGACTTTCTTCTTTTCTCAGGAGTAATTGAATGACGAGGAGCCGTATGAGGTGAGAATCTCACGTACGGTTCTGTATAGTGACATTGGAGCTGTCGACTATTCCACGACTACGCCAAAAAAACCCAACTCTGCCCTACGTAAAGTCGCGAGAGTTCGATTAACCTCCAAGTTTGAGGTAACGGCTTACATACCAGGTATTGGCCATAATTTGCAGGAACATTCGGTGGTCCCCGTGAGAGGCGGAAGGGTCAAAGACTTACCCGGTGTTAGGTATCATATTGTTAGAGGAACCTTAGATGCTGTAGGGGTGAAGGATCGTAAAAAAGGGCGTTCTAGTGCGTTGCAGAACATTGTCACAACTTGTATCATTGCAATGATTCCGTATCAGTTGTTCTGATATGTTAAATGTGTAGCCGACCCAGCATTGCCAGGGGACTGAAGCCTGCTACCACAGAGATTGATAGAGATTAATTATTATCTATCTATTTGTATGAAACAACTTGGTGTCTAAGGTGTTCTATTCCAGTAAGTTGAGTTTTACCCGGACTCTCACCTAGAAAATCTTAGGACCTCTTTTCCTATTGGAACAGGTTTGGATTATGACTACGGAGATTCGGTGAAGGCTTTATGCACATCTACTGATTGGATTGATAAACCTACGGACATTCCTAGTAAGATAACTGAATTGCAAGATTTTCTTCTTTTATATCTAGACTTCGACTTCTTTTATCCGTGGAATAGGAGAAAACGGATACTCAACGTGCGATGAGTAAATATGATTTGTATCTTAGAAAATAAATGGTTCGAAATCATTTGAATAGTTTCTATTCAATCATGTGGAAAGCTGTATTCGATGAAAGTCGCACGTGCAGTTTGGAGGGAGATCCTCGACTAACCGGTGGATCCACCCTACAATATGGAGTGAAGAAGCCAAAATAGTAGCTTAAGATACCATTGAAATAAAAGAATTGATTGAAATCTGACATATTTATATTTGTAAACTCGTGTTACATCGGAGCAGTGTAGTGAACAGAAAGAAAAATATCGAATCAGATCCAATTTATCGTAATCGATTGGTAAATATGCTAGTTGATCGTATCCTGAAAAATGGCAAGAAATCACTGGCTTATCAGATTTTTTATCAGGCTATGAAGCGGATTAGGTAAAAGACAAATAGGAACCCACTGTCTGTTCTGCGACAGGCGGTGCGCGGGGTAACTCCCGATGTAGTGACAGAAACCAAACGTGTAGGTGGATCAACCTATCGAGTTCCCGTTGAAGTAGTACCGGCGGAGGGAAAAGCTTTGGCTATCCGGTGGTCATTAATCGCGTGTCGAAAACGCTCAGGTCGAAGTATGGCTTTAAGATCGAGTGATGAATCAATGGATGCCGCCAGGAATTCCGGTAGTGCCATACGGAAGAAAGAGGAGACTCATAAAGTTGCGGAAGCTAACAAAGCTTTTGCTCATTTCCGTTAGTTTCGGATTCGTTCCAATCCACAATCTTTCCGTTGTGGATTGGAACCGGGGCACAAACTATCGGGGAATCAAAAAACACTATGAAGAAATGGTTGAGTGAGGAGTCAACGACGAATAACGGGTGTCTAAGCCACAAGTGGGGATCGGCAACTCTTTCCCTTTCCTTTAGGTTGTTGGTTGTTAATTATTAAACCCCTCCTAACCTAATAGGATAGCGGGGGGGGGGGGGGCCAATGCAGAGTTGCGGAGTGCCTCGCGAAAAGGCTTGACGCGTGACCAGTTTTTCAGAGACTGAAATTGATTGAGGCGCGCACCGCATACCGCATCGCACGGAGTAAAAATTTAATTTTTTTTTTTGAAAAAGGAAAGCGTTTTTGTAAAACAATGGCTAAAATTTGTTTGAGATATCGAGGGGAAGCCCCCATATCCGAGAATTCTGGGGACTCAATTAATTTGGTTGACACAGATAGGTTTTTGTGATATATTACAAATTAACAAGCTTACTAGCCTGGGGAATCACTAATTATTTTTTGAAAACCGAAAATTACCATGACCGCAACTTTAGAACGACGCGAAAGCGCAAGCTTATGGGGTCGCTTCTGCGACTGGATCACCAGCACCGAAAACCGTCTCTACATCGGATGGTTCGGTGTCTTAATGATTCCCACCTTACTAACCGCAACCTCTGTATTCATCATTGCTTTCGTCGCAGCTCCTCCTGTAGATATTGATGGTATTCGCGAACCCGTTTCTGGTTCTTTGTTATACGGTAACAACATTATCTCTGGTGCTATCATCCCTACTTCTGCAGCTATTGGGTTACATTTCTACCCAATCTGGGAAGCAGCTTCCGTCGATGAATGGCTTTACAATGGTGGTCCCTACGAACTTATCGTTCTTCACTTCCTACTTGGTGTAGCTTGCTACATGGGTCGCGAATGGGAACTAAGCTTCCGTTTAGGTATGCGTCCTTGGATCGCTGTTGCGTACTCGGCTCCTGTCGCAGCTGCTGCCGCCGTCTTCTTGATCTACCCAATTGGTCAAGGTAGTTTCTCTGACGGTATGCCTCTAGGCATTTCTGGTACTTTCAACTTCATGATCGTCTTCCAGGCTGAGCACAATATCCTTATGCATCCCTTCCACATGTTGGGTGTAGCTGGCGTATTCGGCGGCTCTCTATTCAGTGCTATGCATGGTTCTTTGGTAACTTCTAGTTTGATCAGAGAAACAACTGAGAATGAGTCTGCTAATGCAGGTTATAAGTTCGGTCAAGAAGAAGAAACCTACAACATCGTAGCTGCTCACGGCTATTTTGGTCGTTTGATCTTCCAATATGCTAGCTTCAACAATTCTCGTTCTCTACACTTCTTTTTAGCTGCTTGGCCCGTAGTAGGTATCTGGTTCACCGCTTTAGGCATTAGCACTATGGCATTCAACTTGAATGGTTTCAACTTCAACCAATCCGTGGTTGACAGCCAAGGTCGTGTTATAAACACCTGGGCTGATATCATAAACCGTGCTAACCTAGGTATGGAAGTCATGCATGAACGTAACGCTCATAACTTCCCTCTAGACTTGGCTTCTGTTGAAGCTCCTTCTATAAACGGATAATATCCGTCTGGTTATGTAGCACAACTGGATACCAAATCTCTTAACTCCAGAGGAGGAGGTTTGGTGTCCAATGAGGTGAAGGTTCGTGCGGTAGAACGAATGGAAAGGGTGATAACAGCTTGTCGCAATTTCACGATTATCCGTTTCCAACCTTGAATTCTGAGAAGTCTTTGTATTCGAAATATCCTTCTGCGATTTAATAGATTACGAAGTTTCCCACTCCGATTTGCAGAATCCTTGCAATCTCCCACCCCGACACCCTAATTCTTTGGGTAAAAAAAAACTGAGATTGCATCACTCATTTCAAAAATTTTATATTGTCTCGTTATATATATAAAGTTGCTATGTATGTGTATCAACCGAAGAACCTATCTAGCTCGCTTAACGGATGGATCTCGTTCACGTCCGGGGGGGGGGCCAACTAAATCGGCAGTAAATCGGTGAATCAACAGAGGGGGCGGACGTAGCCAAGTGGATCAAGGCAATGGAGTGTGGATCCATCACGCGCGGGTTCAATCCCCGTCGTTCGCCCATCACATTGGGTAATTCGATCCCATCGCTCTGCTTGGAACGGAGAAGAATCGTTAAGGTGGGTAGGATATGTGTGGGTCTCCCCGACAATAACAATTTAGAATTCCCGATCTCATTCCAGTTTTGGATACGACTATTCACAGAAATCACTAGAATCGTTTGAAATATTTAACCCATTCTATCTTGAAATTTTCAAAATTCTTGGTATAATAAATGTGGGAAATAGATAGTATCTACCGCATAGAATTAATATGAAGAAAGAAAATAAGGTAAAAAAGGTGGCAAAAGAAAGAGTAGGAAGTCCAGATTTTTCATCTAAAATTTCAGAATTAGTAGAAGTCAGTCTATTAGACCACTTCTTCGAATCATTGAAAAACCAACATCTCAAAGAATTTTTAATTAGTCCATCTTCCAATTATGAACCTTTTATCAGATTATCTGACTTGTGCTTTCTGAGTTCACTATTTTTACGCAATCTGCGTGATTCAATAAAAAGAGATAGTGGCATCACCCTGGAGATGCTGATGCTGCTAACAATACCAATTTCTATGCATTGCTTGAGTTACAAAAGGTCGATCGAAAGAAGTTTTGCATTAGCGGGAGTCATTAATGGGGGTGACGGAGTAATAAAAAAACAAGCAGAAAATTCTGGTGACTTCTCATGCGACCGCTTTCCCCGATTCAAAAGATCTTTATCTGTTGGAAAGAGTGGAAAGGGGGGAATACCTGTTTCCCACTACTTAGGTTTGAACGAAGATATTTATGCAGGTTCAACGAAAGAAGAGAAGCAAGTTCGTTATGATGCGATGATTCCTCTGGTTTCCGGTAGATGGAAGGCATGCGTAGTTAGGGATTCACTCCTTGGCAGAGATATATCCAAGGATGAGACTGAAAGGATTCAAGCATTTTGTAGAGATAGGTGTTTACGAAATTCAAGTAGGTTTTTCAAATTCTATAACTATCTGGTCGTTTCTAAAAGCAACCAAAGTGATTTTGATTCGTTATTCTTTTGGAAAAATCATAACAAGCGAGATCTGGGTCGGTTACAAGCAACACAGTTGAGAAACGACTCATTAAGTCCCGTGGTATTAAACCTCTGTGACAAGGCGTTACTTGAATCTGGAAATTCAGCAGATCACCGGGGGGATGGATCGGAATTTTATTTCGAGCGAGAAGCCTTTTCCAACTTGTCTTCATTTACGTCTTATGAAAAGACGACGTCGTTTCGCGGCTGTATCTCCGGATTGGATTGTGACAAAAATGGGGAAGAATTTCCCACTCCACACACTTCTTCACAAATGAAAAATGAATTAATAAATCGACTCACCAAATTTATCTCGATAATTGAGAAATCGAATCTGATTTTTGATGGGGCAATAGTTATTGACGTCAGTAATAGCGTCAAATCTGGGAAAGGATTTCCATTGAAAACGAAGGGTGACATGCCGCTTACTCAAATATCTGGCAAAAAACTTGGGCTAGCGAGTAGCAGACACCTCGACCTCGATGAGATTTTTCCAAATTATTTTCAAATATTTCTAGGTATACCTAGAAAAATAAGTAATCAAAGTGAAAATACTACTTTTTCAAACTAATTGAAAGAAAAGGGTAACATACATTCAATATATTCTTTAGTTAGATTGTATGGACGAAATAGAATCATACCTCTCTACTCGACATACATATTTCTTTTCTATGACTATTTCTGCGCATTATTTACTGAATATTTCTTCCAAATCAAATATCGGTTGGATGGCTGGACAGGGAGCGGGGGGTACACCGGTGTAACAAGAATTGCAATTGAATAAATAGTATTGAAATGGAAAGATAACGTAGAGCGCCTATTGAACGAATATATTACCTTTCAAATTGATGAGTATAGAAATGTTCAGTCAAATGTGCATAGATGGCTCGATACGACCGGGGATTCGTCTCTTTTCCCTGTCGGGGAAGTCTTAAAGTATGACTTGGAGGAATCTATTTGCCGTGTATCAATAATAAGAAACGAATTACTGAGTAATATCGGTGTCAGTCTCGGTGGTAACAATCAACAGAACGAAAAAGATTTTCATCGATTTCTCAATACTTTTTTTATTTGTAAAATGATTGTTGCTGAGGTTACTCGCCAGAAAGCTTTGATATATACCATTGATTATTGCATCGAAAAATTGAACGATATAGATATAGATCTCGAGAAATGGAACAAGATAGATCTCATGAAGCTTGATCTTTTATCAAGTTTATTCGATGGTTACATTGACGAACAGATACTTTTCCTCAAAACAATTCTTGAGGGAAAAAAGAGTTTATTCATTGAATCCAAACTTTTAATGAGTAAGAAATCGGTAGGCTCTTCGACCGAGCTGGAACCTACGGTGAATCCTACTTCTCTCGGGTTGCCCCGCATCGAATCCATCCGAGCAGGATTTTCAAACGATGATCTTTCCATCGCGGAGAGGCAATTTTGGAATCCGTTTCTGCACGATTTAAACCGTGGGGGAGGTTCAACTAGAGATATTGGTGGGAATATTTCGAGATACATTTCCGATCAGGTTAATAAACTAAAATTTATAGACGACTCACCTCTACGGAACTGTGCTGGAAGCAACTTTATTCCGAGAATCAAAAGGGATTTTTTTATTGGGAGATGCAACAGTAGTTATCTCGACGTTCTAGAAAACTTCTATGCGAACTCCGAAGATGAAACCATCTCATCTAGTATCATCTCATTTATTCATCCCCAACTGTCGGATTCGTTGTCATTCAATTTATCAAAACAAACAGCAGGAGAGGTTGCTGGCCACGTACTCACGCCAATTCAATTTATTTTGTCTAATCTGCATGAATCCACAGCATCAGTAACTCATCCAGATGAACTTTCCAATTCTATTTCGGATCTGAAGAGGTTACTGGCGGGTTTGAACTCATCTCCTCGCAAAACGATAGAGTCATTTCTGCATTCGTGCAGTAGCACTGGAGTTTATTTGGGGAAGACGTCGACGTCGATAAACTCCGAATCATCGTCGGATCGGCGACCCCAATATCGTCCCGAGAATATGGTATTGGATCGGGTCTATCAGAAGAATTTGTCTATTAGGTCTTTCTGGGAACCGGAAGAAATGGAAACATCTTATTGGTCGCTAAGACTCCCATTATGCAACGATGCAGCATCGAGATCTCTAGCAGAATCGATTGGAAAGGAGGTTGCGCGCGAAGATACGGACTATGCGGATCAACCTATCTGGAAAGAGGCTGTTCGTCCATCCCACTTTATCAATTTCAATGAATTATTAAAAGATTTGAACAGATATAAGATCTCCTGGATCTTTTGGAAAGACAATATCGGTGAAAAGTGGAGCTTATTTAGAGATTATATACCTTGGTTTTTTACCCCCACCTGGTGGAGATACTTCTACGACCTGATTAGAGAAACATATCCAGAAATAGTACTTAAAATAAGTTATGACTCAAATCATCATTTCCCCATAATTTATAAAAGAATTGCTGAGGATGTGGTAGATGGCGCGAAAGCCTATTTAATCCAAAGGCTGCAAAGCCTAGGATTGAGATTTGACAACGATTCTATCAATACTATAGTATCCGAGGTAAGTCTTCTTATTTTCGAAGAAATTCCTGATGAAGCGGAGATTTTACATTCGGTAGGATGGTCAGTATCTCAATTTTCCAATAGGTCTATCTTCTATTACTTTATTCTTTCAGTATTAATTTTTCTCGCATTATTCAAACACCCTTTGTCTGCCGTTTCGGGTTTCAATTCCTTTCATCTATGGAAACGTTTCAATACTATTGAATATTTAACAGACCCAACGCGTGGATCCTATTTGAGAGAGGTAATGTATTCCCCTTCGACAAGCTAAATGGCAACGAGAGATCTACTAATCTATTCCTTGAATAGATTCTTGAATTATATAAATAATATAATCTCTTCCTTCTTTGTGAAAAATGAACTCGATTCATGGATGTTTCATAAAGAAAGCTCCGATATCCTAGATAGTAAGAAAGAACTACTGACTCAACATTTAGTGACGAATAAAATTATTTATAGGTATGTGTCGAAATTGAATTCCAACTATGATTTATTGAGCAACGAGATTTCTCATGAACCTTATCCGCAAGGAAGATCTAATGTTTTGGCATACCTACTTCAATTCTGGCAAAATTATCTATTGAGTCACAAGATCCGTAAGTTGGATCCTGCGGAGAAGTGGGCTTTTTCCGCCCTCGAGAGAAATATTCTATTTTCAGTAACAACGAGACGAAGAGGCGGTCTACTAAATATGCCATGTCATGACATACCTATCTCACTCCAATCGGGATTATTACCACCTAAAGGAATTTTGCTAGTGGGACCCATAGAAACTGGCCGATCTTCCATTATTAGAGATGTAGCATTCGATTCCTACTTTCCAGTGGTGAAACTACCAATGGAAAAGCTGATATACAACCGATCCTTTTTTAATAATGCACGGGGTAATTTCATCTCGAAAGAAAGCGTACACCGATTAAATTTCGTTTTTGAAATGGCGAAAGAGATGTCTCCTCGTATACTATGGATTCAAGATATTCATGAATTGAATATTCATCGTTCGTATCATAAGCTAGAAGCTGATCCCAAATTCTTACTTTGCCAAATATTGAAAAGTATTGGTGACAGGCGCAGTAATTCCAACATCCGCAGGAATGTTGTTATCGCCACGACTCACGTACCTGCGAGGATAGATCCAGCTCCAATAGCTCCGAACCGGTTAAACTAATTAATAAATTTTCGAAAATCCAACGGGTATCAACGTCACAAAGAATTATCAATTCTATTACGTATCAAAGGGTGCGAAATGGAGGCTAATCCGCCTCTTCCTCTTATTGAAGGTATTGGGTCTGGAACTACGGGTTATAGTAAACGAGATTTATTCCTTCTTGCTAATGAGGCGTTATTAATAGGTACTTCCAGAAGAAGTAAGATTATATGTGGCGACGCAATTGAATTAGCTTTGCATAGACAACATTCGACTGCTAGTGATATGGGCAATGGGATAGAATCCGGTTCTGAATGGGAAATCTTTTCCCACGAGATAGCGGAAGCTACTCCAAAGAATAGTTTGATAGATACTTATCTCACAAATACATATATTGGTCGCAACGCGTTAAAGATGCGATTTTATTATTTGTCTAACTGGTATGTGGAACCTTCAATAACCAAGTCAACATTTAATGAATTCACTCTATTTTCGCATATCCTAGGAATACTAGCTGGATTAGTAGCTCGCGATTCGCTCCAAATGGATATGAGAAAGGAAGGGAATTTCACCGTTATCGACAAACTTGTAGAGAATGACTTGAACCTAGCTTGTGGTGTACTAGAAAACCTCTCGACTAAATTCTCACGTTCAGATATTTGTGGAGACGAAAGTCGACACAGTAATAGTCTCTCCCTTTCCGTTCCTATCGCTAAACCCAAGTATTGCTCAGGTGTAGCCTCTACAAGTCGTTCTTCTAAATTTATGAGAAAGAAGGGATTTAGCAGTCTAACCGACTTCGAACTGCAACAGTCACCCGAACTAATAAACTCAAGTCCGACGGAAGTGTCGCGTGAGATCACTTGGTCCCATAAGGCTTGGCGTCTCCGTTTCCTGCGAAGCGGGGCTTATGAATTGATGAGGGTATTATCTGAACCCAATCATTTGCATAATTTAATTCTCCTCTACCAAAATCAGAATTACATACCCCAACAAGATTTTGAATTCAATAAGATTAAGGGTGACAAAAGTAAATGGTGTGGGAAAAGCGGATATCTATTCAATTCTGAAAAATCTGGGACTAATGTGCCAGATCAAGATATTAAAAGATTGGAAAACCGGTTGGATAATATGTCGTTACGCGAGCAATTTCTCGAATTGGGAATATCCGGCGACTCATCTAATGAATATGAAACACACTGTAATCGATTCGATGAAACGACTCGACTCTTCGGGGGGCGCTTCATCTGGGACCCCATGCTTCTGTTCCAGCCAGATGCTAACATTCCTTCCTCGCGTCGCAGCTTGTTGCCGACGAAAGAAGTGGCGCGGAGGCTTTACACCATTTACGGTATGAGAAAGCAGCACCTTAACAAAATGTCAAATAAAAAAATTAAAAATTTCTTTCTCTATCGTGAAGATAATCCGAAATTGAAACCTGACTCATCTATTAAGCAGTGGAATAATCTCCCTGTGGATGAAGAGGAGCGAGATTCCGAATACGTCAAAGAAACTTCCTCTATGGATATACATCTGCAATATCCGCAGATATTTAGTCCCGCTCGCTTTGATTCCTACATGGTGGTAGAAGATTTCCCGGAGCGATTTATCCGGTTTAGGCTTCTGGTTCATAGAAACAAATGGATGGGGCGAAACCGTTGCCCATTTCAGGATTTTCTTATATATAATATGTTGCTTGAAATTTATTAATATTTATTCAATCCGTTCTGGTTTGGTGGGGCGTCACCGGATTTAGCGACGAAACAATTTTTTCACGAAAGTTCATAGAACAAATCTTAGATACCCCTCATTCTGTCTAGATCTCTAGCAATATAATTAGAAGCCAAATCAGTAAAAGGAAGGTCTATATTTTTCTTTTACTGATACAAATCATTTCATCGCAACATCTTAAATGGTTAAGATACTGAAGACCATTTCTTACATGAGTCTTTTATGAGTCTTTCTGCTTAGAAAGCAGATTGGGAGGGAGCAATAGCTTATTCCGTAGGGATTTTGCAAAATAGCTTTTTAACATCACGCTTGGAATAGATCCCTTATTTCATAAAATTGTGGATTTACTCTCCTCCCCAGATGACTTATTGATTCGCTCATTCCAATCGCTCAATACACCGGAATTGAAGCGGGGGCCCCCAAAAACGAACGACCTTTAAATAGGCAGGGTCCTTGCCTTGGGGGTATTCAAGGGGGGGGGGCAAGGACGCACAAATTTTTTTATCCCCAATTGTTAGAGCTGGAAATAAGCACGATAGTGAATCATTCACTTATTGGTAGCTCGTGGTCCGACGCAATTTGATTTGGCATATGTGGGAAACACAACTATTCAACTACTAAGAATTATTGACGTAGATTCGAACAAATCTCCCCGGGTAGGATTCGAACCTACGACCAATCGGTTAACAGCCGACCGCTCTACCGCTGAGCTACCGAGGAAAGTGGTAGGGGATTCAGTCTCATACACACTCGAAGACCTTTGTTCTTCGAACCGCTTCTAAATCTCTAATACGTCAAGCTTTCTTCAAATTTCGTGAGGTAAACTTCGCGTACATCCCAACTCCCATTATAGGGGGAGGCGGCGGCGATAGCAATCCCATTTGAATGGAAGGGTCCCCGAATCATGGGAGAGGGGGGGGGCAATCGATCGAGGTCGGGATCAACCCCACAAGCCCCCCACGATCTGTATCGATCAATCACCAATTAGTACTTCCTATTCCCCCCCTCGAAGAAGCATAGTAGAATAGCCGCAGGATTCTCCCACCTCATGAAAAGAAGTAATATCTTTGAGGAATAAGAAGAGCAAAAAGGGGAGAAATGGAGATGGGGAAGATGAAAAATAGTCGGGAGAAATGAACACGAATTGGAGCTTCGTGAAACGAAAGTAGCAGTTTACGGCAAGGGCGGAATTGGGAAATCAACAACTAGCGACACCGGCAAAGTAATTCCAATTACCAATCCGAGTAGGTAATGAGATATTCTACCATTTTTTCCATGCCGTATACTCTCTCCACTAAAAAAGCTTGATACACCAATTCCGTTGACAAACCCATCGATTACCCATTGGTCAAAATGCGAAACCAGTTTACCTATGAAGTTTATACCTTGGATGATGTAGAGGTCGTAGTAGTAATCGATGTAACCCTGATTTATGGACCAATCTCTGACAGAAGATACGGAAGTATCTAATAAATTTTTACTGACTAAGTTCAAATTTCCAAAAACTTTCGTATCCACAGGTTTGATACTTCCCCCGTAGACGCTAAGGGAAATTGCTAATCCAATAAGCGATAAACTAAGCGAAGGGATTGAGCTTTTCAATATCTCCATCAAATTTTCAAGATATTTATTAGTTTCGTAAAAAGAAGGGATAGAAATCAGCCAGTCGAATAAAAGGTCCAAACCAGTTCCCTTTTGGGTTGGGTCAACTCCAGCTAATCCACTAAATGCAGTGGGTATTGCCAAGACAATCAGAGGCAGTACCATGCAGAACTTTGATTCTCGGGGATATAGCAAGTTTCGCTCCGGATGAATTCGATTTACTTCCTCATTAATTGAGTCCCCTTCAGGAGGACGCGGGATAACGAGGTTTCCCGATTCCGTAATCCCATTTTGCTCCACATCTGTTATAGATGTAACATTATTAATTGTTTGTGTAGCAAGTGATTCTGTTCGAGCCCCGCCCCATGAAGTAATAGTATTTTCGGATGGAAAATAATTATTAGAACCAATGAAATTCATTTGATTAGCACGAAAATTTCCCTCAAAAGTGAGAAGGTAGATACGAGACGTATAAAACGCGGTAAGCCCTGCTGTGGTAGAAGTTATTAATCCGAGATAAGGGGAGCGCAACCAACTTTCTGTAATAATTAGATCCTTGGACCAAAAACACGATAGTGGGGGCATGCCGCACAGAGAAAGGGTGCCCAGGAGAAAGGTAGTTCCGGTGATTGGCATATGCTTCCGTAAGCCACCCATGAAAAACATATTTTGACTTCTAGTGGGGGAGTACCCGACTACTTCTTCCATGGAATGGATAACTGAGCCAGAGCCCAAAAATGACAAAGCTTTTGAATACGCATGTGTAATGAGATGAAACAAAGCAGGTCGGGAAGCACCGATACCTGAAGCTGGTACCATATATCCTAACTGGGACATGGTTGAGTAGGCCAAACCTCTTTTTAGATCTTTTTGGGCAAGAGCCAACGTGGCGCCCGACAGGGTTGTTATTCCGCCCACCCAGGAAATAGTATACATCGTTGGAGGCAATGTCGAAATGAGGTTGAAAATTCGAATCGCAAGAAAAATTCCGGCGGCCACCATAGTAGCTGCGTGAATAAGAGCCGATATGGGCGTGGGGCCCTCCGTAGCATCTGGCAGCCATACATGAAGTGGAAATTGTGCGGACTTGGCAACCGGACCTAGAAAAAGTGGAGGGGCAATTGTATTAGCAAAGATCGGATCGATAACGCCGTTGTTACTCAATTCAAGAAATCAATCACACAATTCAAAGATCTCAAAACTACCGGTGACCCAGTAGATGCCCAGTAAACCTAGCAGTAACCCAAAATCTCCTATGCGATTGGTCACAAAAGCTTTTTGACAAGCATTTGCAGCGCTCGATCTCGCAAACCAAAAACCTATTAACAAATAGGAACACATTCCAACTAATTCCCGAAATACATAAATCTGTATTAGGTTGGGACTAAAAACTAACCCCAACATCGACGCAGTAAACAAACTTAGATAAGCATAAAATCTCGCGTATCCCTAGTCGTGACACATGTAACTATCGCTGTAAACCATCGCTGAAATACCTACCGTAGTAACTAGTATCGACATGGCAAGAGTAAGTGGATCAACCAGAAAACCTATTTTCAAACGAAAATCACTTTTTGGAATCCGAGCCCACAAAAACTGCTGAATGGAATGAGTCGCAGTTTGTTGCCGAAATAGGGCGAAGGAAACAAACATAGCGACGGTTAGCGAAAACGTATTGAAAGCAGCGCACAGGCGACGTAAGCTTTTTGTAACTTTTGGAAAGAAAAATGATAAGGATCCAGTCGAACGAGCAGCTACCAACGGACACAGGGGGATGAGGCAAGCATATTTATTTGAGAGTTCCACGGGCGTATCAAATCCTAATTAAATTTATTGTTGCTTCCAACTTCTTCTGACTGGGAGTCGAAATGAAAATCTGGGAACAGTATGAGATAGAATATATGCAACTAGTATAATTAGTGTCTAGTTAGACAAAAAACTTCATCTGTACACTTTTTTAGTTTCATTTTCTAATAATATGTAAAAAACTTGACAATATTTAGAGACGCCCGAGATACTTATTCAAGTCGGACAATTCAGTTTTGGATAGGTTTGCAAATCACCCCCTCATTGTTTCTTAGTATTAAAAAAAAAAAAATGGAGAGATGAGAAGAGAAAATTAGCATGAATAGTTATGCAATAATTGACATCGGCGGCAAACAACTCCGAGTGGAACAGGGAAGATTTCACGATGCTCGGCACTTCGCCTCAGTTCGACCCGCGTTGACGTCCAATACGAAAATATCGATAAATCGGGTCTTACTTATTCGTCACGGATCTAGCATCACTTTTGGCTATCCGTGGCTGAGGGATGCAGTTGTCAAAGGCAGAATCTTACACGGTTGCTTCAAAGAAAAACTGGTGGTACAAAAGATTCACTCTAAGAAGAAAACATGACGAACTTCTGGATATAGAGAAAATGTGACCCGATTCGTTGTTGATTCCATTCTCTTCGGTGGTGAAAACCTAGATAAATCTTAACTAGTTTTTCATATTGAGTCAATAGATACTTAGAAAAGTTGGTGTAACGGCATAGAATTTCCTCGGTTTCTTATCTATCTTTGCTCGTGCTGATTTTTCTACCTAGTTCCTCCTATTATATCCATTCTATTGGTACGTATCAACATAGTTCTAAGTTAGTTGCAAAGAAATACTGGATATATGGCAGTTCCTAAAAAACGAACTTCTAGATCGAAAAAGAAGATTCGCAATCACGCATGGAAAACTAGATCCGCAGGGGTTGCGTTAAGGGCTTTTTCCTTGGCCCAATCTGTTTTAACCAGTCGTTCAAGAAGTTTTTACTATATAACGGAAAAAAAAGATATTTAATAAATAGAAGCTAGGATTACTTCTTTACCGCTACTTATAAAAACGTATCACATCTACCTATGTCTATCTATATCTAGATGGATATAGATAGATAGGTGGATATGAGGTAGTAGTTGTATAAAAAAACCGAAACGCAAGGGGAAAAGGTGTAATACCAATTAGTCCCAGTATATCAAGGTTAACAGAGAATCTGACTATATAGTATAGAATAGCTCACTTAAATTTTGAAAATATTTTGTCCGACGGTTTTGACACTCGTCAGCAATAATTCAATCACATCTACAACGTAAGTAAATTTGATTGACGAATATTGAACTCAGTGGGCAGGGACGAGACAAATTATTTTGAAGGGGAGAAGTAAGTCAGAAATAGTTATTTTTCGCTTCCTTTTTTTTTCGAGGTTTCTCCCGCAGATTTCAAGGTAGGAAAACGTTTTTCACCTAAATCTAGATGCATTTGAGTTTCTCAATTGCTTGCCTGAAAAAGCAACAAACCTGCATCACTACTCCCCTACACACCCAGTGGCTCTATCTCCATTCGGAATAGCAGGATTCGAACCTGTGACCTCCATCACCCCAAGATGGCGCGCTACCAAACTGCGCCATATTCCGTTATATATGTATATAGGCAATATATATATATCTATGTCTGGCGTTATATGCTAGTGCTAGCGCTACTTCAATTTCATTAATTATTTGTTAAATTTGTATTCCAATTGTTAAAATGATTTATTTTAATAGAACCTTTATAATCATTGCCACTTCGACAGTAATTTGTCGGTATACTCGTATACTCTCCGCAACTAGACGTTGACGTGCCATCCCACTCTGATATAGAATGTTTCAATATTTACATCTGTATTTCCAAGAAGCCGCTATGGTGAAACAGGTAGACACGCTGCTCTTAGGAAGCAGTGCCAGAGCATCTCGGTTCGAATCCGAGTAGCGGCATTTAAAAAGTTTTCAACTTCTACATCCATGTTTAGTAAATGGATGAAAAAATTTCTACCGATATTTAGATAGACTTTTTTATCTATAATATGGATAAGTATTTACTCCGGTTCGGTATACTTTTCAAATCAATGGAAATTAGTACCTAATTTCCCTTTGAGTTACGGAAGAAGTAGTTCCAGACCTCTTTACGTTTGTACAAGAAAATGAAGAAAGGAAAATATTATTTCGGCAGCAATCGATTTGAGCTTGGCCAAATCAAATTGGAACAATTTAATGGTCTCCCTTCATTACGACGTATACCTATACCTATATGGAACGCGCTTCTATCCAAATCTCGTTTTTGATGCTTTTTTTCGCTACGCTGTTGAATCCGATCAATTTATTTCACGAATTTGATAAGTCAAATAAACTTAGCAAGAAGAGTATGACAATCGCTTTCCTCCGTACGACGGAATTTTCGTTAATCCGCCGGTTCCAAACTAGGCATCCACCACTGAGCAATCCGTACGAGTCATCGATGTTTCCTTCATGGAGCTTCTCTTTATTATACGTAATTTCGGAAGTTGGGAATCGGAATGGGTTGTCGGGTGCAGTTGCAGCGCCGGGTGCTATGCCAACTCACGCTTTTGCGACTCTAGGTCTTCCTGAAGAGATGCGGCAATCCACGCCTTTAGTACCCGCTTTGCAGTCTCATCGGTCAATGACGCATGTAAGTACGATGCTGTTGAGTTATGCAACCCTGTTGTGCGGATCTTTGTCGGCAATACTTCCATCGAGTATTTTTCATGGTGAGGTAAACAATTACTTCGTTTCCGATCCGAAACGCAGTGGCGGCAGGTGTGGTACTTCACTAAACAACCATAGCGGAACTGATGCACGGAGTTTTCTTCATCTACTACCCCCAAATTCGAGAAAATGTCAATTAATTAATCGATTAGATAGATGGGCTTACCAAATTATAGGCTTGGGATTCTCGCTATTAACCGTTGGTATACTTTCCGGAGCGGTGCGGGCTAATGAAGCTCGGGGATCTTATCGGAGCTGGGACCCTAAAGAAACTTGGGCGCTAGTAACTCGGTTGATACACGCTACTTACCTCCATATTAGGATAACCAACAAGTGGATGGGGGAGGGGCCAGCTGTGGCAGCATCTACAGGTTTTCTTTTAGTTTGGGTTTGCCTCTTGGGAGTCAATTTGTTGGGAATTGGGTTACACAACTACGGATGGCTAGTGTAGAAATACCAAAATTGAGAATCACTTAATCCAATATAAAATTTGGTTCACCGGGTTCTCGATTTCATCGAGTAAGCAAGAGAAAATTTGGTGGGAGAAATGGTAAAAAAAGAAAGGGGGAAACGAAAACAAACATCTAATAGATGAACGGGAGGTAGCTGCATCTATTCGTTTGTTCGTTTTTGTTTCCCCATCCCAGCCTATTTTTATTCGTCCCAGCTATTGCAAGCATAAACAGTAGGGAAGTGGCAGGCGTATCGTATGTAAGTATTGTTGGTGCAGCTAGAATTGGCGAGCTTTTCTACCAAGTAGGAACCGGAAACCAAATAATTTATTTCTTGCATCAATAATTTTGGTAGTAATGTACCGTATCGTAGCAATATACTGTATCTTAGTTGGTTCCAACCCCCCCCCCCCTACCTCATTTTCAGATATGAAAATAATATTGAGGACGCTTCACCATTCCGTAGAGGTAAAATTAGATTTGGATGCGAACCGATACCTAGTATTGGTAAAAAGAGACAAGTCAAAGTGAATACCTCCCTCGGACCAAAATCAATTAAATACGGATTTGATTTGTTGGCTACCCTATAGCCATAAAACATTCGGCGTAACATGGATAACAAGTAGATAGAGGCTAATACTGTACCAGTTGCCTCTAGTACTGTAATTTCCGCTTTGAATAAAAATGAGTATTGCCCGCTGGTAACAACCCCCAGAAAAACCAATAATTCCGATACGAAACCACTCATTCCTGGTAATGCAAGCGATGCCAGCGAGAATGCGCTAAACGTGGTAAATAGTTTAGGCATCGGAGTTGCTATTCCCCCCAATTCATCAAGGGAGAGGGTATGCGTTCTGTCATAGCAAGTACCTGCAAGGGAGAATAACGCTGCGCCAATTAAGCCGTGAGAAATCATTTGCAGTATGGCTCCATTAATACCCGCGTCTGTTAGGGAGCCAATTCCGATGGCTACAAAACCCATATGAGAAATTGATGAATAGGCTATCCGTCTCTTGAGATTACGTTGACTCATAGAAGCTAGAGAAGCATATAGAATCTGAACTGCTCCGAGCAGTATCAGCCATGATCCAAGGAAAAGATGTGCATGAATCAGTAACTCCAAATTGATTCGAATCAGTCCGTATCCTCCCATTTTTAGTAAAACCCCAGCTGGTAACATGCATGTGCTGTAATGTGCCTCTCCGTGAGTGTCTGGCAACCAGGTATGAAAGGGGAATAGCGGCAATTTCACCGCATAGGCAATTAAAAAGCCTAGATGGAGAGCAATTTCCAACGAGATAGGGTATGATTTACTCATTAAAACCTGAATATCAAAGGAGGGTACCCCATTTCCATAGAAACTCGTGGTTAAGGCTGCTACTAGAAGGAAGATGGAGCCGCCGGCTGTGTATGAAACAAATTTTGTAGCCGAATATAGACGCCTTTTTCCGCCCCACAAGCTTAGGAGTAGGTAGACTGGAATTAGTTCCAGCTCCCACATGAAGAAAAAAAGCAAGATGTCGCGGGAAACAAATAACCCAACTTGACCGCTATACATAACTAACATCGAAAAATAGAATAGCCGCGTATTACGAGTGATTGGCCAAGCCGCTAAGGTTGCCAAAGTAGTTATAAATCCCGTGAGTAAAATGAGACTCATTGAAAGTCCGTCAATGCCTAATCTCCAATGGAAATGAATGGAGTTTATCCGGTTGAACGTCTCCATTAACTGGATGGATTGAGAATTAAATTGGAAGTGGCTATGAAAAATATGAGTAATCAGCGAGAATTCCGATATACAAATGCCCAGGGTATACCATCGAGTAATTCTGTTTCCATTACAGGGTAGAATTGGAAGCAAGAAACTGGCAAGAATTGGAAAGAGGACGATCGTCGTTAGCCGAGGTACATTACTCATCATGAATAAAAAATAATTTTTGATACGGGGAAGCTGCGGGACCAGTTACAACGACTCATACCCGGACTTCGCAATCCTGAAGTTTCGAGTACGAGTCGAAATAACTTAATTATTAAAATTTACTGTCTCATCCACTAGCTAGTAGGCTAGACCCATGCTGCGGGTGGTTTCAGCCCCCAGGTATACACGTACACTCAAAAAATCTGTTGGACAGGCAGATTCGCATCTTTTGCAACCCACGCAATCTTCCGTTCTAGGAGCGGAGGCTATCTGATTTGCCTTGCACCCATCCCAGGGTATCATTTCTAACACATCCGTAGGACATGCCCTTACGCACTGGGTACAACCGATACACGTGTCATAGATTTTCACTGAATGTGCCATTGAGTTTACTTACTCCTATTGAATTCATATACCAAATATTTTCTAATAAACAAATTAAAATAAATCTTCCCTTTCCTTGTACCTTATGCGAATACGTAGTTTTATCACCAAGTAAAATATTTTTACCTACCCCCAAATTTATCCGATCGGATGCCAGTTTTTTTCTTCGAAAACTCGTCCCCTCCTTTTTTTTTTTAGAATAAGTTAACTACTTGTAAAATACGATGTAGAAGAAGGTATCAATACAATTTGACAGATAGGGATACTCTAGTTAAGCAAAAAATTGATTAGATTGACAGAATCAATTTATGTACTTATCAATCACCATTTTAACAAATTAAACTGATCGATACGAGTGGATCTCCTATTTCGCTGAAGAGAAGGAGCAATGGCTAACCCAGTGGCGGCCTCGGCAGCCGCAATGGCTATCACGAATATTACAAATATCTCTCCCCCCGCTTGCTTATTGTTAAGAAAATTTGAAAATGTAATAAAATTTAAATTAACCGCGTTGAAAATTGACTCCAGACTCATAAGTGCCCTAACCATATTTTTACTCGTAATTAAGCCGAGAAATCCGACACACAGGAGGTAGGCGCCTAAAATTAGTCCATTTTCAAACATGATTTATTAGAGTCCTCCTCAAAAATGTTGGTAAGTCAATTTTTTTCGAAACTTCTTTATCCCATTTTTATTTGAGGAAGTTGGGATTAATCAGGGAAATGAAGAATTATTACGAGATGATGAAGAAGATGACTTCCTGTCGGTTTTATTTGCGTCTTCGTCACGCGCTGGGTTAATTGCTCCCACCAAAGCAACTAAAAGAAGTATTGAAAGAAGCTCAAACGGAACTAAAAACTCATTCAGTGATTCATAGCCGAGTTGATGGACATCACTTCCGGGCGTGTTTGGCAAAAGAATCTCAGATTGATTGATGAAATTTATATCAAACCATTTTTTATTATGAATCGTATGAACCGATGCCAAAAAGAGGGCTGCACAAGCTACTGAAGCGGTGAAGTACCCCACGCCTCGAACGGCGGAATCGGATCGTGTCGGTTTGTCGGTAACCATTACAGCAGACACAATTAACACATTTATAGCTCCTACATAAACAAGCAACTGTGCAGCAGCTACAGAATCAGCATTCGATACGAAGTATGATAGGGATATACGGGTAAAAACCGACCCCGAGGAAAAAGCAGAATGAGCCACATTAGCAAATGATACTGTGCCGAAACTTCCTGGCGAAATACCCGATTCTATTATTGACAAAATAAATTCATGAATTAATTCAGATAGATTCGTTGGACACAACTACTTCGATATTTTATGGAATTTCTACCTCTACCTCATATTCGTTCCTTTCGTTTCTCTTTATTCCTTCATTAAATGAATAACCAAATTAATCAATTGACTTCTCGAAAAATATAAATAATTTACAGGTGACTAATTAGGTATTAAGTATTTCATCCCCAAATCTTTTGGATAAATAATTTAACGAAGTCGAAATCACTTGAATTGAAACATCTTGGGATATGGAAAGAGGTAAACGCCCCAAAGCCGTTTGGTCGTGATTCAGTTCGTGACGATCGTAACTGGGAAGTTCATACTCTTCAGTCATTGACAAACAATTAGTTGGGCAGTACTCGACACAGTTTCCGCAAAAGATGCAGACACCAAAGTCGATGCTATAGTTTTTTAACCGTTTTTTCTTGATGTCCTTCATCAAGATCCAATCTACGACCGGCAGATTGATCGGACATACCCGGACACGTACTTCGCAAGCAATACATTTGTCAAATTCAAAATGAATGCGTCCACGAAATCGTTCGGATGGTAAAATTTTTTGATACGGATATTGGACAGTTATGGGTGAACGATTTGGATGATCTAGAGTAACCGCGGAGCCTTGACCTATGTATTTTGCGGCTTCTACGGCTTGTTGCCCATAACTTCGAAATTCAATTAGTGTGGAAAACATGGAATAGATGAACCTAACTTGCTACTTGTTTCTAGTACAGATAAACCTATATGTACAGGAAAAGAAACAGATATGCCGTTTGTTTCTCTTCTTTTTTTAGATTAAACAGATTTGACTTGAACTGAAACTGAAGTGGAAAAGGTTAGCTTATTAGCAGAAGTTGAAACGAGGCTGTTAGCAACAAATTTCCTAAAGCAATGGGCAAAAGAAATTTCCATCCGAGATCTAGTAATTGATCTATTCTCACTCTAGGTAGAGTCCATCTTGTTAATATGGAAATAAATATAAATAAATAAGACTTGGCTAATGTAGTGATGATGCTCACCCCTGACCCCAACACGCCGAAGGACTCACCGCTAGAATTCGAAGACGAAAAATCTCGTCCAAGATTTTCAAAAAAAGGAATTGAGGAATCCCATCCACCCAAGTATAAAATTGTTACAAATGGCGAGGAAACCAATAGATTTGAGTGAGAACCAACATAAAATAGACCAAATTTTATTCCCGAATATTCGGTTTGATAACCTGCCACCAGTTCTTCCTCCGCTTCCGGCAGATCGAATGGCAGCCTCTCACATTCTGCTAATGACGAAATAAAAAACGCTATGAACCCTATGGGCTGACGCCACAGATTCCATCCAAAAAAACCATATTTAGACTGTGTCTTGACTATATCAACCGTACTCAAGCTACCAGATAAGAATAGTCGACGGTGACCCCCGCCTCTAATTCAAAACCGTACATGAAATTATAGTTTCATACGGCTCCTCATCAATTATATAGAGAGGGATTAATATTAATGACGCGTGGTCGTCATCTGTGGCTAAACTAAAAATAACCAACTCAAATTGATGGGATTCCGTTTGCCGCGACAAGGTAATTGCTTCCGAATCTATCTCAACCTCATCTAGTTCTTCCTGTAAATCATGACCTATTGGAAAACTTCTCAAGTCCAACATATACATTTGTCATCTCTGAATGAAAAAAAAAACAACGAAATTAATTTTAGTCCCATCTGAAAATGGAAATGAAAGTAAGATCAACTAGTTTGGCAATGTGCCTGTTGCAGCAATCTCCAGGCTAAAGCTAAAAAAGTTCATACTTGATTTCCTGATCACCGAAACTGTCATGGGGGTTACTTCGTTCCAAATGGTTATCGTCGTAGTGAACAGGACTATACTCGAGACCGAAATATTTTGGATGCACTACTCAGCCGTCCCTACCGAGACTGAGCCTATCTCATGCGCGGAAACACTAGGAGAAGTAGATAAATAAACGTTTTCAAAATTCAACTCTTTATATATCTTGGTTCTCCGGTTGCCCCTCCTTATTACAACCCTCTCTGCTTAGCAAATCTCTTGCGCATATTGGTGTTTCTTACTGCTCACTTGCATCCAATCCTAGGGGGAGGTGAGAAACAAATACCTGTTCCCGCATCAAGCCTGGGTGGAGCCTAGACCTGGGGTAAGGCGGTGTTCAATTCGCCGCTCGGATATGCTTCTACGCCCGTACATGGGGTATGGGGTTTGAACCCGCAACTGCGAAAACGCCGTTTGATCTCACCCAACTAACTATTTGGTCTACTACTTAGTAATATTTTCATATTACTTACTACTTACTAATAACTAGTGAGTTTTCATTTATTACTAATGCTTAGCGAGTCGCACGTAGGGATGCAGCTGATATACACAAAGCCGGGGGTATCTCGTAACTGATAGATTGGGCAGCAGCCCTTAGACCACCTAAGAAAGAGTATTTGTTATTTGAGGCGTACCCCGCAATAAGAAGACCCAAAGGTACGATGCTTGAAACAGCGACCCGGTAAAAAGCACCTATACCCAGATCAGATAAAACAATATTTTGGTCAAAGGGTATTACTAAGTAACTCATTAAGACTGGTGTGACTGCAACGGCTGGTCCAGTGGTAAATAACCAAGCATCACCTTTGGACGGAATGATGTCTTCCTTTAATAGAAGTTTGATTCCATCCGCCAAAGATTGAGTAATTCCCAACGGACCCGCATATTCTGGTCCAGTACGTTGCTGCACCCCCGCAGACACCTTTCGCTCGAGCCACACGATTACTAGTACTCCCGTCGCGACTCCTGTAACTAAAATGAGGGTATAAATTAGAATCCAAATTGGTTCTAAGTAAGTTGTTGCAAACTCCAACTCATTAAATAGTTGAACTAATTGTTTTGTGTAAATTTCGATATGAGTTACCATTTTGGCGATCAACCTCTCCCATAATGATATCTATACTACCTAATATTGTCATAATATCCGCGAGCTTCATTCCGTTTATCAATTGAGGAAGAATCTGCAAATTTATAAAGCCGGGTGGACGGATCTTCCATCTCCAAGGAAAAACACTGTCATCCCCAACTAAGAAGATTCCTAATTCTCCCTTGGGAGCTTCTACTCTTACGTAATGCTCCTGTTTAGGCAACTTAAAAGTAGGAGAAGATTTCTTGCCAACGAACTGGTAATTGAAGCCGCCCCAGTCTACTTCTTCTTTTTGTTGAACGAGACGTCGGCCTTCCAAATTTTCATATGGACCTCCTGGAAGAAGTTTCAGCGCCTGTTGAATGATATTGATCGATTCCCTCATTTCATCAATTCGCACTAAATAACGAGCTAGGGAGTCTCCCTCTTCTTGCCACTTAATCTGCCAATCCGGATTGTCATAACATTCGTAGTGGTCGACTTTGCGGAGATCCCATTGAACTCCCGAGGCTCGTAATGCAGGTCCGGATAAACCCCAATTGATAGCATCTTGTCTGCTGATGAAGCCTACCCCCGTCACCCGTTTTGAAAAAATAGGATTCCTTGTAATTAGCCGCTCATATTCATGAATTTTTGGCAGACAGTAATGACAGAAATCTAAACACTTGTCTACCCATCCGTAAGGTAGATCTGCGGCAACCCCCCCTACGCGAAAGTAGTTATGCATCATTCGCATACCGGTAACAGCCTCGAATAAGTCATAAATCATTTCCCTCTCCCGAAATATGTAAAAAAATGGAGTTTGTGCGCCAATATCTGCCAGGAATGGCCCAAGCCATAACAAATGCGAAGCTATTCGGCTCAATTCGAGCATGATTACGCGTATATAGCTAGCTCTTCCGGGTATTTGAATATTTGCCAATTTCTCTGGCGCATTGACCGTTACTGCTTCGGTAAACGTGGTTGCCAAATAATCCCACCTTGTCACGTACGGGAGGTATTGCAAAATCGTCCTGTTCTCAGCAATTTTCTCCATTCCTCGATGCAAATATCCCAATATTGGTTCGCAATCAACAACATTTTCGCCATTTAAGGTAACAACAAGCCGAAGAACACCATGCATAGATGGATGATGGGGGCCCATGTTTACTGTAACTGGATCCAACTCTTTAAGATGCATACTCGTGAATTACTTCCTTCCCAGTAAATATAAAGGGATCTAGCTTCGCCGGAAGGAGCCGCGCCAACTATGAACCTTTGAAACATCAAACCTTTACTCGAAATTTAACGCCCTTTTAAACCCCGAATACCCAAATTTTTTACAACTTTAGTGTATAGAGCTGTATTCTGATCGGATAAATAAATTAAGAGACGCCGACGTTTACCAAGTAATTTTCGCAAACCTCTTTGGGATGAGTAGTCTCCGGAGTGTAATTCCAGGTGGGAAGTAAGCTTTAAAATCTGGTGAGTCAAGTAATAAATTTGGGAAGCGGTGAACCCAGTATCTCTGCTCCCACCAACTAGCTGCGCGTCAATATATTTATATTTATCCGTAGTAATAATGATAATAATTACGATTGTTTGCCCTGTCTAAAATCGATTATAAGCTGTTTAGTCAGCAGTTGCAGCGATAGCGCCTTGGACGAAAACGAAGTCTGACTTTTCTACATGTGATGCAGTACCGCATCAAGTAGGTTTGAGTCTCTATGGCTCCTACACGAACAGTTACAGCTTTTGTAATGATTCACATTATATATATATATTGCGTAATTAATTGGAAATACCTCTGCTTGGGCAATTCCAATTAATCACACATTTGCTGAAAGCATTATTTTGTACTTCATAACCCTTTACTCTTGTTAATTCCGATTAATGGGATACATACGAATTTTGAGTGTCGCGAATCTGCTACCGGTAGTAATGTTGAAGCAGAATCTACCAGTGCAGGCTAATTCCTCTAGACGGTGGCTGGGCCAAAGAAATCGTTTAACTTTTTGAACTTCCCTTAACTCCGAAGGATCAGATTCTTTGCCACCGCAGGTCTGTTCAATTTTCGATATGGGATCAAATTTGGAATCGAGGTAGTGTGCTCCCGATTTTGTAGACCTCGACATTAGCAGAGATCGAAGGAATCGAAATTCCCGTCGACGTCGTGGAAGCAGGAGATCTCCGATGTTATAAATGTGAGATCTCTTTTTGTCTACCTCTGCGGCTATAAGTGACAATTTTGAGATATAAGTATCACTATATATCTTCCGGTATAGTCGTTTTTCGACTCTGTTCCTCAACCTAGACTTGAATTTCAACAAGGGATTTACCATTTTGTATACCAAATTTTGGTCGTCAAATAATATTGGTAAACGATGAGCTGAAAGAATAGACAATTCATAGAAAAGACCAAGTTTCGTTTTTGCGTTGAAATATAGGTCTAATAGCTGCGAATCTACACAGGTATTGGCACAAAGTGTGACGAGATCGCGATCATCATCTCCTAGCATTCCTGCGAGAGCTGTTAGACTTCTCAAATTTTCTAGCTTTGCTTCGGACTTCCATTTCCACCGAAAAAGGTAGTCTGCATCTTCCCTTTCGTCTAGCATTATTTCGTACAGTTCATCAGATACTTTTTGGAATCTACGACTTACATCTAGTACTATGCCGTATATAGTATTATCCCTCAAAATAGGATCTCCCGACCTTCTTATTTTCTTCTTAGAAAGGCCTTTTGCTCTTGCAAAATCTGTAACTAGCCACGGCATCAAATCAAGCTTAGAGTTGAATTTGATCTCCGAATCAGAGGTGCGGAAGTCGGAGGATCTATTCATTTCCTTCCCCCTTACTTTAGTCATTTTTGAAGTACGACTTCCGCAGCCAAATCTTTGTGCGGCAGCATCTTGTCGGACGGAATATTTATGTATATCCCCATTTCGTACGAAATCGATGAGACCTTGTAATAGATATCTACGTCTGCGGAGCCTACTGAGATTTCTAACTCGATCCCTAAGTAAGGGTTTTTTGGCATATATGGAATAATTGTGTGACTCACCTTGAAGGAAAAGGGCGTGATATTCTTGCTCATTTGCAACTTTTTTTCCGATACCACTGAGTTCGCCCGAGCAATCAGAACTATTTTTCCATCTGTAGGGTGCTATGTCGCGCCACAGTGTTACTGGCAAGTTGTATTCCGGGAAGCAATCCAACCGTTTATTCCAATTACTGGCGTCTAGATCACATAACTTCTTCAAAAATCCCCATTCTTCCATGCACTTCAAAATCTCTTTGCTGAACAATTCCTTCGGAATATGACTAGTCCTCCCATCAAACGAGATATCTGTGCAATTACTTATTTCAGTTGAACTTGAAGTAATTGAGCCGTACTTAACTGGAAGCCTGGAAGAATTTACCGAATAAGCCAAAGATTGCTCAGACTGGTAAGGATTTAATTCATCACTTTGGCCTCCGTCGATTTTAACCTCTTCCTTCCGACTGCTCCTGCTACCAGTCGCCAATAAATTTAGGTTTAAGTTTTTATCCACGCCAAGATCCCAAATACTGCTATAGGGATAAGCTTGAGGTAACCATTGATTTTTGCCAAATCGTGAGAATCTACTTCTTGATCTGGGGATAACTAAATCTGCTTCCCGAATAGTAGTATTAATTACTTCCACTAGTTGCGCGCGCAATGCGACGAGTTCATTGAAGTAATAACATAAATATCTGCTAACCTTTAGGTACGATATTGATGTAACCAAAAGGGATTTCTCGATTGCTTCTGCAATGAGTATGTGTAACTTCAAGGTCATTTCTTTGAAACTTTTTAATTCTTCCTCATCGAATTTTGTAAAATTGGCGAGGTCTGTATCCTTCAACGTGTAATTTAAAGTCAATTCATCCACTTGAGTTGTTTCAGTGTCTGATTGATCCGGATCAACCCCTCCACTTAACGGATTTGGTAATCCGGTTACATAACTATTTGCCAAGAATTTACTACTAGTCGATTTTCGACTAACTAATTGCTTATTAATATCACTAGCTAGTTGTACTTCCTCGTCGACATCGAAGGATTCCCCATTTTTATCCTTATCGAAATTTAAATTCAGTTCTACTATTTTATTTGTGTCGTTGGTAAATGCAGGACGTATACGAGTATTAGAAGTTGAGACGAAATCAGCTGAGACTCTTCTGGCCTTGAAAAACAGGTTGAACTCTTCCATCAAAATTAGACTTGGTTTCAACATTTTTCCCAAATTGAATTTGGAATCGATGAAACGGTAAGCTTGCTTGGTTCCCAGTGAAAACCCTTCCCTGCAAGTTCGAATCAGTTTCTTTCTCACAGGCTTCCAGAATGAAGGTTGTTTTCGGATACTTCCAAAAGGTATATTTGTCTGATATCCTAAAGCAGTTAAATAAGTAAATCTAGGCCTCCTTTGTTTCAATCCATGTTTGCTTTTCGATTTATGATCCCCGATGAAGTCAGCTTTCACACATTTCTTCTGAGGAGTCAATCGTTTTTTCTCTCCCCTGGGGTACCAGGGTTTCAGCTGAAACGGATATACAATCTTTACTTGTATACCTTCTCTCAACCAGCGGGGGGGAAGTTGATCTTGGGAGAACTCCTCACCGTCAAACGTGCAATTAATATGAATTTCTTTCTTCCATTTCGTCCAGTCTTTATTCCATTCGGAGTTTTGCCGAAGCAATATGCGGCCAATAGTTTTAGGAACTATAAGTACAGGTAGTTTTACAAACTTTCGAAATTTTGATTGAAAAACCAGCATGTAGCCCCTTCCATTATGAATGGGACCTATGTCTGATCTAGCTGCTACAGCTGAACGAGCAAGTTTCGACTGGCTTAAAGTTTTTTTCGTTAATGAGGAAGTAGTTAATTGCTGCCCAAATTGGTAATCCGTGATCTTTTTCGAACTAGTAGACGATTTTTCGGCATTCGAACCCGTTAGCTGCTCAACGGGTAATTGAAGTGAAATGGGTATCTCCATCAATCTAAGGAAAAAAGCCGAACGCACCTTTTCCTGAAGTGCTTTCCAGAGCAATGTCTTTCGTCTTCTGGACCGCATAGACCCTTTCAAGAATTTCCGACGGAAGTCAGATATTCTCGCATATCGTTTCACTAATTTCGTCGATCTGGGTTTTCCCTTTGCGAAGGTGAAACCGACGTTACGCAATTTTCTGTGACGGATATCGCCATCTGCCCCCGGAAAATCGAACTCGGTATCGAAATGTTGTTCGTTATTCCGCGCCAGATTTGCACCCAGATCATCAATTTTGTGCAGTGTGCGCACCCCTCTCTTTGGGTTTAGGGGGCGTTTCCGACCGCTTACCAAAAATCTATTTGATAATAAAATTTGATCGAATTTGTAGCAATTCTCTTGTTCTTTTATATAGGTCAAAAATAATGCTCGATCCTCGGGATCCAAGTTCATCACTTCCTCCCAAGTAACAGCGGGCCCAGACGGAGATTTTATTCTCCTGAGAATTTTCTGCACATCGTAATCATACGAAACTCGGTTTTCGAACATGAATTGGAACATACGTCGAGCCTTTGCTGGCAAAATTTCCCACGGTAGAGGATTCCTGCCTCCCCACCTCAATCCCCCATTACTTGAAGAAATCCGATCTTCGATTAAATTCTTTTTAGTTATAGCGGCATCTCTCCCCCTTTTAAATTTTTCCCTTGTCTCTAACTCAGTCCAATCCCATCTGGTCGAACCCAATTCATCTCCTGTTAAAAATGTTTGTGGGACCGGAATGCGCACACGTAAATTACTAATGAAAGGGTCGTAGACGTGGGGTACTCTTCCCTCACTTTCACTTATCAATCGAATTTTTATCTCCATCGCTTTCGAAAAGGGAGATCCAGTATCCAATAATTTGACTCGATCTATTAATTCTTTATGAAAAATTTTATTCTTTACTAATTTATGTGAAATCCAGCCTCGGTATGAGGAATAGGCCCCCACAAACTTATGGGACCCCATTAGAGATTTCTCCAATCACTTTTCAAAAATTGACAAACTGGGCGACGCCGCAATGCATAATCTCTGTTTTCCATCAGTTAAACACTTCTTGAAGAAATACGTAGATGTTTCTCCCCTGTAAAAGCTGCTATTCAAATCGAATCGGCTATTTTTGATGAATCGATTACCTCGATTCCCTCTGGAGGGATCGAAAAAAGAGGTAGGCCACGGTTTGAAGAACCACCACAAAAAATCTGGGTACTCAGCAATGTCCCAAAAAGACATTTCCTTATCATGGGATTCATTCATGAACTTTATGGTCCAAAAAGACACCGGAGCTCTACCGAGGTAAATCAACGCGTTTACTACAAAAACAATACTAAAAGTTGCATAGATAGCACGTTTTACCAATAAATATATTATCGGCGAATCTTTTTCCACGCGAATCAGAAGTAATTTGGACAAGTAGCTTAGCACTATATGACCACCTAACCAACCTAAGAAACTAGTTATTACAAATAGTGAATTATTGCTATAACGAAAAAGAAGAAGGTGGGTTAGTCTTGTCAAGACAGGATTCGGTAGTAGAATGGGATTCAGAATTTGAAACAAGAAACTATTGAGAGATAAACCTACTATTCGCGAATCGCGCAACGAGTTGATGGGACGCAAAATCTCATAATTTGGTAAGTCATTAATTGTCAGACAAAATAGAACCATGTAAGGTATCACAACGATAGTTAGCAGATGTGGTTTCAATAGCAATATATAGATCGGCGGACAATATATTGATATCGTGGTTGCCAGCTGCGCCAGCATCAAACCACTCAAAGACGCGAGGCCACCAATATTTCCCTCCAGGAGAAAAGATCTGATACATAAGATTTGGGAAGGTCCAACAGGTAGTGCAGCAAGTAAACCATAGTATAGACCAAATAGTATATAAGGACTCGTCGATTTCAACCCAGTTAGTGACAAAATATTCGATATATTTATATTCGTTGTAGTATTTTTGATGTACGGAATCGTTGTCCCACTTGTTTTCAAACCTTCGCACTTTCCCCCCTTCATTTATACCCCTTGAGGGGTATTTCCCATCTCAATATTAACTCTTCCGATGTCCATATCAATACCATTTACATTATACACACGAATATGAAATGAGACAAATGATTTTGTAAAATCAGTTACAGATTTGGACCGGAAATTTGGCCAAATAGCTCTTTCTTTCTTAATCATGAAAAAAAAACTAATGAAACGAACAATTTTTCCGATTAAGAACTTTTATGGATGACTGTGACTATATATAACTCTTCATAATGATTAATTACTAATTTCTAACTATTTTTTCAATAACAGCTTAATTAAACATCTATTGTCTGTCTCGATAAACTGTGCCAGCCTGACACAGAGTCACTTCTACGTCGCAATGGACGGGTAACTAGCTCGAGAACGTCTCTCGCGTTAACAGATCCGTGAATTTGCGCAAATGTGAATTCGACCGACCATTTAGTATCTATATCTCTAGCCTCCAAGGGATTGGCGTGAGCCATTCCCGTAATTGCCAAGTCAGGTTTTAGCTCATGCATACGCTGCACCTGACTGTAGTTGTCAGGTTTTTCAACAATCCGGGGCGTGGGCTTCTTCATCTTCTCACAAGTATGTTGCAAAAGCAAAAGCTCAGCAGCTTGATATCGCCTATCCATATAGGGAATACCTATTTCGTAGACAACCATTCCGCATCGAATTAAAAATCTTGCTAGAGAAATCTCTAATAGATTATCTCCCATGAAAGAGACGGATTTACCAGTTATTATTTCAAGATAATCACCAAGATTTTTCCATATCTGATTCTCTCTTTCTTCGAGGCCTTCTGGTTTTATATCAAATACTGAACAAATTTTTTCGGCCCAAGCGCGTGTTCCATCGGGACCGATAGGAAAGGGTGCTCCGACCAACTGGCATTTCCTCCGACGCATCGGTGTCGTCGCCGTTCGGCTCAAGAAAGGGTTTACTCCGCAGACGTAGACGCCTTCCCCCAAAGCGGGAAGTTCGGTGTATTTTTGCGAGGGTAGCCAACCCGATACAGAAACAGATTGACGTCTCGATTCCAAATTCAGTTGAGAAGCTACACTCGAAGGCAGAGATCCAAGAAGTACTAAATTAAATCTATTTGAATTTCTATTTTCGGCAGAAAATTTCTTCTTTGGAACAACATCAACCACGACATGCTTAGCCGCTTCTTCATGTTGGTCTGTGGTGTGACGATTATATTCCGGACATCTATGTGTCATAGCAGCCAGTACAGTATCTTCCCCTTGTGTAAAGGCGTGGTCCAACCCATTTGCCCGTGCGACTACAATTGGTATTCCAAGCTGCTTTTCCAATTTGGGCGCTATGCCCTCCAAATCCATTTTTATTATCTCTGTGGTACAGGTGCCGATCCAAATAGTAACACTGGGGTTCCTATCATTTTTTATTCGTAAACAAATTCTTTCTAATTCCTTTTGATCATTTAACTGAGCTGAAATGTCTCCCTCTTCTGATTCTGCCATTGCGTAACGAGGTTCTGCGAAAATCATGACTCCGGGAGCATTCTGCAAAAAGTAACCACGGGTTTTTGTACCTACTACTGGGGAGAAACTATCTTCAATTTTTTGGTACAGCCAAGCTACACAACTAATGGGGCAGAAAGTGTGATAGTTACCAGTCTCGCACTCAAAAGTAGGAATCTCAAGAGTCTTCATGAAAGTGTTTCCTCGCGGAGGTGTAGATGTATATATATTTATACGCGAAGACGCAGTCTCTTTAGTATCAAATAATTGTAAAACCAAGTGGAGTATCTTGTCGACCATGCAGAGTATCTTGCTGATCCTTTTGAGTTTTTCCTTTCTTTTCCGAATTGGGATTTAAATAGAAGTCGGAAAGTAAGCTAAATAATTCCCTATCTGGAATTTCTCGTGGTACGATTCCCTCTGGCTTAGATAGAGTCTAATCTGCTATATTTGAATAGAAATCACAAACAAAATTCAGATTTGGTTGGCATTCAGCCATTTCAAACAAAGTTTTTCCCTTTACCCTAGAAACGCGAATATCCTCGACCAGAGGTAATACCTCGAGTACAGGCATGGGACAAGCTTCTACGTATTTGTTAATTAAGTCTCTTTCAGATGTTCGGTTTCCCACTAAACCGGCTAGCCGTAAGGGGTGGGTATGCGCCTTTTCCCTGACCGATGCGGCGATACGATTTGCCGCAAAAAGGGCGTCGAATCCATTATCCGTTATAATAATACAGTAATCCGCATAATTGAGTGGAGCAGCGAAGCCCCCGCAAACTACGTCTCCCAAGACGTCGGATGAGATAATGTCGTATTCGTAAAAGGCATTTGACTCTTTCAATGGCTTCACCGTTTCTCCCACGACATATCCCCCGCAGCCCGCCCCGGCGGGGGGTCCGCCCGCTTCGACGCAATCTACCCCACCATAACCCCTATGGATTACATCTTCGGGCCAAACATCTTCATAATGATAATCTTTCGATTGCAAGGTATCTATAATTGTAGGTATTGAGAATCCCGTGGGAGTGAAAGTACTATCATGTTTGGGATCACACCCGATTTGAAGTATTCGTTTTCCCCGTCTAGCTAAAGCTATTGATATGTTACAGCTAGTTGTTGATTTCCCAATTCCGCCCTTGCCGTAAACTGCTACTTTCGTTTCACGAAGCTCCAATTCGTGTTCATTTCTCCCGACTATTTTTCATCTTCCCCATCTCCATTTCTCCCCTTTTTGCTCTTCTTATTCCTCAAAGATATTACTTCTTTTCATGAGGTGGGAGAATCCTGCGGCTATTCTACTATGCTTCTTCGAGGGGGGGAATAGGAAGTACTAATTGGTGATTGATCGATACAGATCGTGGGGGGCTTGTGGGGTTGATCCCGACCTCGATCGATTGCCCCCCCCCTCTCCCATGATTCGGGGACCCTTCCATTCAAATGGGATTGCTATCGCCGCCGCCTCCCCCTATAATGGGAGTTGGGATGTACGCGAAGTTTACCTCACGAAATTTGAAGAAAGCTTGACGTATTAGAGATTTAGAAGCGGTTCGAAGAACAAAGGTCTTCGAGTGTGTATGAGACTGAATCCCCTACCACTTTCCTCGGTAGCTCAGCGGTAGAGCGGTCGGCTGTTAACCGATTGGTCGTAGGTTCGAATCCTACCCGGGGAGATTTGTTCGAATCTACGTCAATAATTCTTAGTAGTTGAATAGTTGTGTTTCCCACATATGCCAAATCAAATTGCGTCGGACCACGAGCTACCAATAAGTGAATGATTCACTATCGTGCTTATTTCCAGCTCTAACAATTGGGGATAAAAAAATTTGTGCGTCCTTGCCCCCCCCCCTTGAATACCCCCAAGGCAAGGACCCTGCCTATTTAAAGGTCGTTCGTTTTTGGGGGCCCCCGCTTCAATTCCGGTGTATTGAGCGATTGGAATGAGCGAATCAATAAGTCATCTGGGGAGGAGAGTAAATCCACAATTTTATGAAATAAGGGATCTATTCCAAGCGTGATGTTAAAAAGCTATTTTGCAAAATCCCTACGGAATAAGCTATTGCTCCCTCCCAATCTGCTTTCTAAGCAGAAAGACTCATAAAAGACTCATGTAAGAAATGGTCTTCAGTATCTTAACCATTTAAGATGTTGCGATGAAATGATTTGTATCAGTAAAAGAAAAATATAGACCTTCCTTTTACTGATTTGGCTTCTAATTATATTGCTAGAGATCTAGACAGAATGAGGGGTATCTAAGATTTGTTCTATGAACTTTCGTGAAAAAATTGTTTCGTCGCTAAATCCGGTGACGCCCCACCAAACCAGAACGGATTGAATAAATATTAATAAATTTCAAGCAACATATTATATATAAGAAAATCCTGAAATGGGCAACGGTTTCGCCCCATCCATTTGTTTCTATGAACCAGAAGCCTAAACCGGATAAATCGCTCCGGGAAATCTTCTACCACCATGTAGGAATCAAAGCGAGCGGGACTAAATATCTGCGGATATTGCAGATGTATATCCATAGAGGAAGTTTCTTTGACGTATTCGGAATCTCGCTCCTCTTCATCCACAGGGAGATTATTCCACTGCTTAATAGATGAGTCAGGTTTCAATTTCGGATTATCTTCACGATAGAGAAAGAAATTTTTAATTTTTTTATTTGACATTTTGTTAAGGTGCTGCTTTCTCATACCGTAAATGGTGTAAAGCCTCCGCGCCACTTCTTTCGTCGGCAACAAGCTGCGACGCGAGGAAGGAATGTTAGCATCTGGCTGGAACAGAAGCATGGGGTCCCAGATGAAGCGCCCCCCGAAGAGTCGAGTCGTTTCATCGAATCGATTACAGTGTGTTTCATATTCATTAGATGAGTCGCCGGATATTCCCAATTCGAGAAATTGCTCGCGTAACGACATATTATCCAACCGGTTTTCCAATCTTTTAATATCTTGATCTGGCACATTAGTCCCAGATTTTTCAGAATTGAATAGATATCCGCTTTTCCCACACCATTTACTTTTGTCACCCTTAATCTTATTGAATTCAAAATCTTGTTGGGGTATGTAATTCTGATTTTGGTAGAGGAGAATTAAATTATGCAAATGATTGGGTTCAGATAATACCCTCATCAATTCATAAGCCCCGCTTCGCAGGAAACGGAGACGCCAAGCCTTATGGGACCAAGTGATCTCACGCGACACTTCCGTCGGACTTGAGTTTATTAGTTCGGGTGACTGTTGCAGTTCGAAGTCGGTTAGACTGCTAAATCCCTTCTTTCTCATAAATTTAGAAGAACGACTTGTAGAGGCTACACCTGAGCAATACTTGGGTTTAGCGATAGGAACGGAAAGGGAGAGACTATTACTGTGTCGACTTTCGTCTCCACAAATATCTGAACGTGAGAATTTAGTCGAGAGGTTTTCTAGTACACCACAAGCTAGGTTCAAGTCATTCTCTACAAGTTTGTCGATAACGGTGAAATTCCCTTCCTTTCTCATATCCATTTGGAGCGAATCGCGAGCTACTAATCCAGCTAGTATTCCTAGGATATGCGAAAATAGAGTGAATTCATTAAATGTTGACTTGGTTATTGAAGGTTCCACATACCAGTTAGACAAATAATAAAATCGCATCTTTAACGCGTTGCGACCAATATATGTATTTGTGAGATAAGTATCTATCAAACTATTCTTTGGAGTAGCTTCCGCTATCTCGTGGGAAAAGATTTCCCATTCAGAACCGGATTCTATCCCATTGCCCATATCACTAGCAGTCGAATGTTGTCTATGCAAAGCTAATTCAATTGCGTCGCCACATATAATCTTACTTCTTCTGGAAGTACCTATTAATAACGCCTCATTAGCAAGAAGGAATAAATCTCGTTTACTATAACCCGTAGTTCCAGACCCAATACCTTCAATAAGAGGAAGAGGCGGATTAGCCTCCATTTCGCACCCTTTGATACGTAATAGAATTGATAATTCTTTGTGACGTTGATACCCGTTGGATTTTCGAAAATTTATTAATTAGTTTAACCGGTTCGGAGCTATTGGAGCTGGATCTATCCTCGCAGGTACGTGAGTCGTGGCGATAACAACATTCCTGCGGATGTTGGAATTACTGCGCCTGTCACCAATACTTTTCAATATTTGGCAAAGTAAGAATTTGGGATCAGCTTCTAGCTTATGATACGAACGATGAATATTCAATTCATGAATATCTTGAATCCATAGTATACGAGGAGACATCTCTTTCGCCATTTCAAAAACGAAATTTAATCGGTGTACGCTTTCTTTCGAGATGAAATTACCCCGTGCATTATTAAAAAAGGATCGGTTGTATATCAGCTTTTCCATTGGTAGTTTCACCACTGGAAAGTAGGAATCGAATGCTACATCTCTAATAATGGAAGATCGGCCAGTTTCTATGGGTCCCACTAGCAAAATTCCTTTAGGTGGTAATAATCCCGATTGGAGTGAGATAGGTATGTCATGACATGGCATATTTAGTAGACCGCCTCTTCGTCTCGTTGTTACTGAAAATAGAATATTTCTCTCGAGGGCGGAAAAAGCCCACTTCTCCGCAGGATCCAACTTACGGATCTTGTGACTCAATAGATAATTTTGCCAGAATTGAAGTAGGTATGCCAAAACATTAGATCTTCCTTGCGGATAAGGTTCATGAGAAATCTCGTTGCTCAATAAATCATAGTTGGAATTCAATTTCGACACATACCTATAAATAATTTTATTCGTCACTAAATGTTGAGTCAGTAGTTCTTTCTTACTATCTAGGATATCGGAGCTTTCTTTATGAAACATCCATGAATCGAGTTCATTTTTCACAAAGAAGGAAGAGATTATATTATTTATATAATTCAAGAATCTATTCAAGGAATAGATTAGTAGATCTCTCGTTGCCATTTAGCTTGTCGAAGGGGAATACATTACCTCTCTCAAATAGGATCCACGCGTTGGGTCTGTTAAATATTCAATAGTATTGAAACGTTTCCATAGATGAAAGGAATTGAAACCCGAAACGGCAGACAAAGGGTGTTTGAATAATGCGAGAAAAATTAATACTGAAAGAATAAAGTAATAGAAGATAGACCTATTGGAAAATTGAGATACTGACCATCCTACCGAATGTAAAATCTCCGCTTCATCAGGAATTTCTTCGAAAATAAGAAGACTTACCTCGGATACTATAGTATTGATAGAATCGTTGTCAAATCTCAATCCTAGGCTTTGCAGCCTTTGGATTAAATAGGCTTTCGCGCCATCTACCACATCCTCAGCAATTCTTTTATAAATTATGGGGAAATGATGATTTGAGTCATAACTTATTTTAAGTACTATTTCTGGATATGTTTCTCTAATCAGGTCGTAGAAGTATCTCCACCAGGTGGGGGTAAAAAACCAAGGTATATAATCTCTAAATAAGCTCCACTTTTCACCGATATTGTCTTTCCAAAAGATCCAGGAGATCTTATATCTGTTCAAATCTTTTAATAATTCATTGAAATTGATAAAGTGGGATGGACGAACAGCCTCTTTCCAGATAGGTTGATCCGCATAGTCCGTATCTTCGCGCGCAACCTCCTTTCCAATCGATTCTGCTAGAGATCTCGATGCTGCATCGTTGCATAATGGGAGTCTTAGCGACCAATAAGATGTTTCCATTTCTTCCGGTTCCCAGAAAGACCTAATAGACAAATTCTTCTGATAGACCCGATCCAATACCATATTCTCGGGACGATATTGGGGTCGCCGATCCGACGATGATTCGGAGTTTATCGACGTCGACGTCTTCCCCAAATAAACTCCAGTGCTACTGCACGAATGCAGAAATGACTCTATCGTTTTGCGAGGAGATGAGTTCAAACCCGCCAGTAACCTCTTCAGATCCGAAATAGAATTGGAAAGTTCATCTGGATGAGTTACTGATGCTGTGGATTCATGCAGATTAGACAAAATAAATTGAATTGGCGTGAGTACGTGGCCAGCAACCTCTCCTGCTGTTTGTTTTGATAAATTGAATGACAACGAATCCGACAGTTGGGGATGAATAAATGAGATGATACTAGATGAGATGGTTTCATCTTCGGAGTTCGCATAGAAGTTTTCTAGAACGTCGAGATAACTACTGTTGCATCTCCCAATAAAAAAATCCCTTTTGATTCTCGGAATAAAGTTGCTTCCAGCACAGTTCCGTAGAGGTGAGTCGTCTATAAATTTTAGTTTATTAACCTGATCGGAAATGTATCTCGAAATATTCCCACCAATATCTCTAGTTGAACCTCCCCCACGGTTTAAATCGTGCAGAAACGGATTCCAAAATTGCCTCTCCGCGATGGAAAGATCATCGTTTGAAAATCCTGCTCGGATGGATTCGATGCGGGGCAACCCGAGAGAAGTAGGATTCACCGTAGGTTCCAGCTCGGTCGAAGAGCCTACCGATTTCTTACTCATTAAAAGTTTGGATTCAATGAATAAACTCTTTTTTCCCTCAAGAATTGTTTTGAGGAAAAGTATCTGTTCGTCAATGTAACCATCGAATAAACTTGATAAAAGATCAAGCTTCATGAGATCTATCTTGTTCCATTTCTCGAGATCTATATCTATATCGTTCAATTTTTCGATGCAATAATCAATGGTATATATCAAAGCTTTCTGGCGAGTAACCTCAGCAACAATCATTTTACAAATAAAAAAAGTATTGAGAAATCGATGAAAATCTTTTTCGTTCTGTTGATTGTTACCACCGAGACTGACACCGATATTACTCAGTAATTCGTTTCTTATTATTGATACACGGCAAATAGATTCCTCCAAGTCATACTTTAAGACTTCCCCGACAGGGAAAAGAGACGAATCCCCGGTCGTATCGAGCCATCTATGCACATTTGACTGAACATTTCTATACTCATCAATTTGAAAGGTAATATATTCGTTCAATAGGCGCTCTACGTTATCTTTCCATTTCAATACTATTTATTCAATTGCAATTCTTGTTACACCGGTGTACCCCCCGCTCCCTGTCCAGCCATCCAACCGATATTTGATTTGGAAGAAATATTCAGTAAATAATGCGCAGAAATAGTCATAGAAAAGAAATATGTATGTCGAGTAGAGAGGTATGATTCTATTTCGTCCATACAATCTAACTAAAGAATATATTGAATGTATGTTACCCTTTTCTTTCAATTAGTTTGAAAAAGTAGTATTTTCACTTTGATTACTTATTTTTCTAGGTATACCTAGAAATATTTGAAAATAATTTGGAAAAATCTCATCGAGGTCGAGGTGTCTGCTACTCGCTAGCCCAAGTTTTTTGCCAGATATTTGAGTAAGCGGCATGTCACCCTTCGTTTTCAATGGAAATCCTTTCCCAGATTTGACGCTATTACTGACGTCAATAACTATTGCCCCATCAAAAATCAGATTCGATTTCTCAATTATCGAGATAAATTTGGTGAGTCGATTTATTAATTCATTTTTCATTTGTGAAGAAGTGTGTGGAGTGGGAAATTCTTCCCCATTTTTGTCACAATCCAATCCGGAGATACAGCCGCGAAACGACGTCGTCTTTTCATAAGACGTAAATGAAGACAAGTTGGAAAAGGCTTCTCGCTCGAAATAAAATTCCGATCCATCCCCCCGGTGATCTGCTGAATTTCCAGATTCAAGTAACGCCTTGTCACAGAGGTTTAATACCACGGGACTTAATGAGTCGTTTCTCAACTGTGTTGCTTGTAACCGACCCAGATCTCGCTTGTTATGATTTTTCCAAAAGAATAACGAATCAAAATCACTTTGGTTGCTTTTAGAAACGACCAGATAGTTATAGAATTTGAAAAACCTACTTGAATTTCGTAAACACCTATCTCTACAAAATGCTTGAATCCTTTCAGTCTCATCCTTGGATATATCTCTGCCAAGGAGTGAATCCCTAACTACGCATGCCTTCCATCTACCGGAAACCAGAGGAATCATCGCATCATAACGAACTTGCTTCTCTTCTTTCGTTGAACCTGCATAAATATCTTCGTTCAAACCTAAGTAGTGGGAAACAGGTATTCCCCCCTTTCCACTCTTTCCAACAGATAAAGATCTTTTGAATCGGGGAAAGCGGTCGCATGAGAAGTCACCAGAATTTTCTGCTTGTTTTTTTATTACTCCGTCACCCCCATTAATGACTCCCGCTAATGCAAAACTTCTTTCGATCGACCTTTTGTAACTCAAGCAATGCATAGAAATTGGTATTGTTAGCAGCATCAGCATCTCCAGGGTGATGCCACTATCTCTTTTTATTGAATCACGCAGATTGCGTAAAAATAGTGAACTCAGAAAGCACAAGTCAGATAATCTGATAAAAGGTTCATAATTGGAAGATGGACTAATTAAAAATTCTTTGAGATGTTGGTTTTTCAATGATTCGAAGAAGTGGTCTAATAGACTGACTTCTACTAATTCTGAAATTTTAGATGAAAAATCTGGACTTCCTACTCTTTCTTTTGCCACCTTTTTTACCTTATTTTCTTTCTTCATATTAATTCTATGCGGTAGATACTATCTATTTCCCACATTTATTATACCAAGAATTTTGAAAATTTCAAGATAGAATGGGTTAAATATTTCAAACGATTCTAGTGATTTCTGTGAATAGTCGTATCCAAAACTGGAATGAGATCGGGAATTCTAAATTGTTATTGTCGGGGAGACCCACACATATCCTACCCACCTTAACGATTCTTCTCCGTTCCAAGCAGAGCGATGGGATCGAATTACCCAATGTGATGGGCGAACGACGGGGATTGAACCCGCGCGTGATGGATCCACACTCCATTGCCTTGATCCACTTGGCTACGTCCGCCCCCTCTGTTGATTCACCGATTTACTGCCGATTTAGTTGGCCCCCCCCCCGGACGTGAACGAGATCCATCCGTTAAGCGAGCTAGATAGGTTCTTCGGTTGATACACATACATAGCAACTTTATATATATAACGAGACAATATAAAATTTTTGAAATGAGTGATGCAATCTCAGTTTTTTTTTACCCAAAGAATTAGGGTGTCGGGGTGGGAGATTGCAAGGATTCTGCAAATCGGAGTGGGAAACTTCGTAATCTATTAAATCGCAGAAGGATATTTCGAATACAAAGACTTCTCAGAATTCAAGGTTGGAAACGGATAATCGTGAAATTGCGACAAGCTGTTATCACCCTTTCCATTCGTTCTACCGCACGAACCTTCACCTCATTGGACACCAAACCTCCTCCTCTGGAGTTAAGAGATTTGGTATCCAGTTGTGCTACATAACCAGACGGATATTATCCGTTTATAGAAGGAGCTTCAACAGAAGCCAAGTCTAGAGGGAAGTTATGAGCGTTACGTTCATGCATGACTTCCATACCTAGGTTAGCACGGTTTATGATATCAGCCCAGGTGTTTATAACACGACCTTGGCTGTCAACCACGGATTGGTTGAAGTTGAAACCATTCAAGTTGAATGCCATAGTGCTAATGCCTAAAGCGGTGAACCAGATACCTACTACGGGCCAAGCAGCTAAAAAGAAGTGTAGAGAACGAGAATTGTTGAAGCTAGCATATTGGAAGATCAAACGACCAAAATAGCCGTGAGCAGCTACGATGTTGTAGGTTTCTTCTTCTTGACCGAACTTATAACCTGCATTAGCAGACTCATTCTCAGTTGTTTCTCTGATCAAACTAGAAGTTACCAAAGAACCATGCATAGCACTGAATAGAGAGCCGCCGAATACGCCAGCTACACCCAACATGTGGAAGGGATGCATAAGGATATTGTGCTCAGCCTGGAAGACGATCATGAAGTTGAAAGTACCAGAAATGCCTAGAGGCATACCGTCAGAGAAACTACCTTGACCAATTGGGTAGATCAAGAAGACGGCGGCAGCAGCTGCGACAGGAGCCGAGTACGCAACAGCGATCCAAGGACGCATACCTAAACGGAAGCTTAGTTCCCATTCGCGACCCATGTAGCAAGCTACACCAAGTAGGAAGTGAAGAACGATAAGTTCGTAGGGACCACCATTGTAAAGCCATTCATCGACGGAAGCTGCTTCCCAGATTGGGTAGAAATGTAACCCAATAGCTGCAGAAGTAGGGATGATAGCACCAGAGATAATGTTGTTACCGTATAACAAAGAACCAGAAACGGGTTCGCGAATACCATCAATATCTACAGGAGGAGCTGCGACGAAAGCAATGATGAATACAGAGGTTGCGGTTAGTAAGGTGGGAATCATTAAGACACCGAACCATCCGATGTAGAGACGGTTTTCGGTGCTGGTGATCCAGTCGCAGAAGCGACCCCATAAGCTTGCGCTTTCGCGTCGTTCTAAAGTTGCGGTCATGGTAATTTTCGGTTTTCAAAAAATAATTAGTGATTCCCCAGGCTAGTAAGCTTGTTAATTTGTAATATATCACAAAAACCTATCTGTGTCAACCAAATTAATTGAGTCCCCAGAATTCTCGGATATGGGGGCTTCCCCTCGATATCTCAAACAAATTTTAGCCATTGTTTTACAAAAACGCTTTCCTTTTTCAAAAAAAAAAATTAAATTTTTACTCCGTGCGATGCGGTATGCGGTGCGCGCCTCAATCAATTTCAGTCTCTGAAAAACTGGTCACGCGTCAAGCCTTTTCGCGAGGCACTCCGCAACTCTGCATTGGCCCCCCCCCCCCCCGCTATCCTATTAGGTTAGGAGGGGTTTAATAATTAACAACCAACAACCTAAAGGAAAGGGAAAGAGTTGCCGATCCCCACTTGTGGCTTAGACACCCGTTATTCGTCGTTGACTCCTCACTCAACCATTTCTTCATAGTGTTTTTTGATTCCCCGATAGTTTGTGCCCCGGTTCCAATCCACAACGGAAAGATTGTGGATTGGAACGAATCCGAAACTAACGGAAATGAGCAAAAGCTTTGTTAGCTTCCGCAACTTTATGAGTCTCCTCTTTCTTCCGTATGGCACTACCGGAATTCCTGGCGGCATCCATTGATTCATCACTCGATCTTAAAGCCATACTTCGACCTGAGCGTTTTCGACACGCGATTAATGACCACCGGATAGCCAAAGCTTTTCCCTCCGCCGGTACTACTTCAACGGGAACTCGATAGGTTGATCCACCTACACGTTTGGTTTCTGTCACTACATCGGGAGTTACCCCGCGCACCGCCTGTCGCAGAACAGACAGTGGGTTCCTATTTGTCTTTTACCTAATCCGCTTCATAGCCTGATAAAAAATCTGATAAGCCAGTGATTTCTTGCCATTTTTCAGGATACGATCAACTAGCATATTTACCAATCGATTACGATAAATTGGATCTGATTCGATATTTTTCTTTCTGTTCACTACACTGCTCCGATGTAACACGAGTTTACAAATATAAATATGTCAGATTTCAATCAATTCTTTTATTTCAATGGTATCTTAAGCTACTATTTTGGCTTCTTCACTCCATATTGTAGGGTGGATCCACCGGTTAGTCGAGGATCTCCCTCCAAACTGCACGTGCGACTTTCATCGAATACAGCTTTCCACATGATTGAATAGAAACTATTCAAATGATTTCGAACCATTTATTTTCTAAGATACAAATCATATTTACTCATCGCACGTTGAGTATCCGTTTTCTCCTATTCCACGGATAAAAGAAGTCGAAGTCTAGATATAAAAGAAGAAAATCTTGCAATTCAGTTATCTTACTAGGAATGTCCGTAGGTTTATCAATCCAATCAGTAGATGTGCATAAAGCCTTCACCGAATCTCCGTAGTCATAATCCAAACCTGTTCCAATAGGAAAAGAGGTCCTAAGATTTTCTAGGTGAGAGTCCGGGTAAAACTCAACTTACTGGAATAGAACACCTTAGACACCAAGTTGTTTCATACAAATAGATAGATAATAATTAATCTCTATCAATCTCTGTGGTAGCAGGCTTCAGTCCCCTGGCAATGCTGGGTCGGCTACACATTTAACATATCAGAACAACTGATACGGAATCATTGCAATGATACAAGTTGTGACAATGTTCTGCAACGCACTAGAACGCCCTTTTTTACGATCCTTCACCCCTACAGCATCTAAGGTTCCTCTAACAATATGATACCTAACACCGGGTAAGTCTTTGACCCTTCCGCCTCTCACGGGGACCACCGAATGTTCCTGCAAATTATGGCCAATACCTGGTATGTAAGCCGTTACCTCAAACTTGGAGGTTAATCGAACTCTCGCGACTTTACGTAGGGCAGAGTTGGGTTTTTTTGGCGTAGTCGTGGAATAGTCGACAGCTCCAATGTCACTATACAGAACCGTACGTGAGATTCTCACCTCATACGGCTCCTCGTCATTCAATTACTCCTGAGAAAAGAAGAAAGTCCAAAATTCCTCCCAATTGTTTTCAACTACAAATACAAAAGAATTTGCAAAAGAAAAAAAAAATTAGATACTTTCCAATTCATTTCTAAGGCTTCGGCTTTGCGCCCCACTTATTTTCCGGATCCCGTTATTACTAATTAATAAGCAACCCAGATAGAAAGATGAAAAATCTATCAAATCGATGGGTAGATTTGTTAACGAGTTCCTTGTTTTCGTGCAAGTAATATGATGCGGATTGAGTATGGAGGAGATTGACGAGTCGGTATCAGCTTATCCGCATCATTAATCATTTTCTGATAAGGAATTCATTTCGAAATGAAGACAGTTTCGATATCTCACTCTCGTTCTTTATTTCGTTTTGACGGGGCTACCTGAAGAGGATCCAGCAATCTAACGCTAACGAACTACCCCAATAAGTAGGTGAGCCAAAATATGGAATAGGTAGGATCCGATCACTACCTGGAGTTTGCCAGCGACAACGACGCTGAAATGGCAGCGAAAAAAAAACCAAGGATACATACAAAAAAAAAAAAAAAGAAAAATAAGTTGAGGTTAGTAGGTTATTCGTCTAGGCGATTGCAGCTTAGTCAGCCTGTTACGTCACGAGCCACCGGTCAAGCCCCGCTGCATCCTACCACCCCTCTTCCGCGAACCGAATCGGAAGTCTGGGTTCCGCAGGGATAAAATTGTACCACAAGAGCTCGGGGAGGTCAAGCCGTTTCTACCACCAGTTGTTACTAGCAATCCCATATCTAAAAGATTATGAGTGAGAAAGATCGAAAGCCTAGCAGAAGGGGAGTTAGCACTGGCGGGGGTGGTCTAGACTAATCGGGAGTCCTAGAATGGTTGTTCGCCAAAGCCAGATATAATCCGGACAGCGAGATGCCGCTAGGCGCCAAGAAGGTGCCCCTTGCCGGAAGTCTATACGACTCATATATGCAGTACGCGGAAGCGCAAGGAATTGAACCAGTATCATACCGTTCCTTTGGGGACGTGCTGGACGACTCGGTAAGGTCCCTGGGCTATCGGGAAATAGTTACAAAAAGAGGGGCGCAGGGAAGGGTGGTGATGGGCATTAACCTAGCCTATGGGGAGCCAATAAGAAGGAGCAAAAGATCATCCGTCGTTAAGTACTTGATGGAAACGGAACCCTGGGAAGGATTTACTGGAGACAAAGAGGCGTCTGAGAGGCGGGCCAGCGGGGATCGCGATGAAGAAGGGAGTAGAAAAGCAGATAACAAAATTGGCGTGGAGAGTATCGGGGGTGTCAAGTGTGTCGAGTATGTCGAGTGTGTCGACTTTTCTGGTAAAAATGGCATTTTAGGTAAAAATGAACAACTAGGTGTAGCTAACAGAGAGGCAGCAGCTGAAGCCGTAGACGCCAGCCAAGTAGGGGGGAAAGGCAAGCCACCTAAAAGGGAAATCCTCATAACAGGTCCGCCTAAGAAGCCTCAAAACGCCATAAGCGGAATACGCAGCCTGGTCGACGAGAAGGTGGGTAACCTTACGGGGCCTGAAGTAAAAAAGACAGAGGAGTTTCTATCGAAGCATCCACGACTTGTACAATCTTTACCGTCAATGCAAGAAGACTGGACCGAGGAGAGACTCATCGAGGAGGCACAGATAATACTTTAATCGTGGGTGCCCAGTGAAAGGGCTTTTTGCTACCTCCTACGTCGATTCTAACAGTTACCCGAGACTTGTACCCCGAAACATCAACGGGTCAGGCACCATTGCTTGTCTCCGGCGAGACTGCAAGCGGGTTATCAAGACACTTGTTGAAGAATACCTACTTCCGGAGGATTTAGTTCCGGAGGAGCTAGATATGGTAGCTTGTCACACGGGTATCTACGTCGGACTTACAGGTGCAGTGAACGCTCCCCACACGTGGGAGGCCTACGGCACAGGTAATTTTTGGCACCACATTATGTATTATGTCTAGGTGGGAAAGCGACATACCCAAGAAGCTTCTTAAAACCATTTTATACTCTGGGTTAAACGGTGCTAGCCTCAGGGGAAGAGGGGCCATCCTAGCCAAGGTTAAGGAAACGTGCAGTAACTTAGGACACGCTGATCTGGAGGGCTACCTGCAGAAGGTTCTGCGTCACCCCATACTTCTTGAGCTTGCCATGTTTCAGTCGTCCTTGGGTCAGAGAGATAAGATCTATCTCCCCTCCCGCGTACAGCCCTGCTACGGCAGATTAGAGGAGGAGCAGGGAGGAAAGAGAGGAGGAAGTAGGTATCACGAGGGGGGGGAAATATCTTATTTTATTGGAGCTTAATTTGCCAAAAATAGATTGAGAAATGAGGTAACGGATTTTGGAAAGTCATATCCCAGGCTCTGAATTCATGAAAATATCTATTTATCTCAGATGGGGCTTTTCTTCTTTATATCATATTCTTTATATCATAATAAAATAATGAAAAAACGCCTCAAGCCGCTTACTCGTGTGTCTCTCTCAATAACTGATCAGGATAGTTTGGTCCAAATTTTCGACCGCGGAAATTCCCAATCTCGTCGCGGGTGAGTATAGAAAAGAGGTGGGGAATCCA